TATTTTTTTCACTCAAGACTGGGTCTCTATGCCAGGTGTTATACCCGTGGCTTCAGGGGGTATTCATGTTTGGCATATGCCTGCCCTAACCGAAATCTTTGGAGATGATTCCGTACTACAGTTCGGTGGAGGAACTTTAGGGCACCCTTGGGGAAATGCACCCGGTGCAGTAGCTAATAGGGTGGCTTTAGAAGCATGTGTACAAGCTCGTAATGAGGGACGTGATCTTGCTCGTGAAGGTAATGATATTATTCGTGAAGCTAGCAAATGGAGTCCTGAGCTAGCCGCTGCTTGTGAAATATGGAAAGAGATCACATTCGAGTTCGACCCAGTGGATAAGCTAGATAAAGAGACAAAATAAGCGCGTAGAATTCAGCAATTCCTGTTTGTTCTCCTAATTGATTGCAATGAAACTTGGCCCAATCTTTTCCTCAAAAAAAGAAAGATTGGGCCGAATCGAATAAAGAATAAACATCTTATTCTTATACTAATCCTATACTATGAATTAGGAGGGTCTTTGTGTATTTGCATATATCTTTTATATGTACAGACCTTACGATATACAAGTATATACAAAATATATACATAAGAAGATAAAATCGAAGGAAGACTAAACAACTTATCTATTCTTTTATTTCTTGTTAGAGCCATAGGCTGAATTATGGATCCTTGGGGTTGGATTGGTGAATCATTTTCTATTCCTTAGTTTCAGGCCATAGATCAAGCCAAGGGAAGGATCTCTTCTACCCCTATCCTTTATATTGTCTTTTTCGTTCCCTGTTGTAATAGAAACTCATTTTCTTATTTGACTATATGACACGAGATTCTACGAGACGAGAATTCATTTTTACTTTATGGGAAGAAACAACTATGTATCTTTTTGATGAGAATTGAAAGTTTTACATGAGAGAAACCTTTCTTTATTCTTTATATATCTTTTTTGAGGAAAAGATTCTATCATAATCACTATCATAATATTGAAATGATTCACCGGATTCCTCAAAAGGAGAATCCTTTCTTTTCAAGACTCGCTCGTTTTTCATTAACATTGGATCATATGCTTCATTTGAATTCTGATGAGAAATAAAAAAAAAGTAAAATGATCTTTTCTTCATCGAATGACTATTCATCTATTAGTATTAGGTTTTCAAAAAATAGGGGCATAAAGAATCTATGAAAAAATGTTGGTTCAATTCAATGTTATCTAACAAGAAGTTAGAACATAAGTGTGGACTAAGTAAATCAATGGATAGTCTTGATGCTCTTGGACATACCAGTGGAAGTGAAGAAACTATTCGAAAAGATGCGGAGAAAAAGATTCCTAGTTGGGACACTTATAGTTTCAGTAATATTAATTATCTAAATTATTTATTTGATAGCAGGAATCTTTGGAGTTTGATCTCTGATCATACTTTTTTAGTTAGAAATAGTAATGGTGACACTTATTCTATATATTTTGATATTGAAAATCAGATTTTTGATATTGACAATGCTAGTTCTTTTTTGAGTGAACTACCTAGTTATTTGAATAGTGGGTCTAATAGTAGTAATTACTACTATTATTATTCCATGTATGATACTCAATCTAATTGGAATAATCACATTAATAGTTGCATTGATAGTTATCTTCGTTTTGAAATCAGTCTTAATAGTGACATTTACAGTGGTATCGACAGTTACATTTCTAGTTTCATTTGTACGGAAAGTACAAGTAGTATTGAAAGTGGAAATTCTAGTATCAAAACTAGTAGCAGTTATTTCAATAGAAGAGAAAAATCTAATGATTTCGATATAAATACAAAATACAAACAGTTATGGGTTCAATGTGAGAATTGTTATGGATTAAATTATAAAAAATTTTTTAGTTCAAAAATGAATATTTGTGAACACTGCGGATATCATTTGAAAATGAGTAGTTCAGATAGAATCGAACTCTTTATTGATCCTGGCACTTGGGAGCCTATGGATGAAGATATGGTCTCTATAGACCCCATTGAATTTCATTCAGAGGAGGAACCTTATATAGATCGCATCTCTTTTTATCAAAGAAAAACGGGTTTAACTGAAGCTGTTCAAACGGGCATAGGTCAACTAAACAGTATTCCCATAGCAATTGGAGTTATGGATTTTCAGTTTATGGGAGGTAGTATGGGATCCGTAGTAGGTGAGAAAATCACCCGTTTGATCGAGTATGCTACTAATCGATCTCTACCTGTCATTATTGTGTGTGCTTCTGGAGGAGCACGCATGCAAGAAGGGAGTTTGAGCTTGATGCAAATGGCTAAAATATCTTCTGCTTCATATGATTATCAATCAAATAAAAAGTTATTCTATGTATCAATCCTTACATCTCCTACAACTGGCGGAGTTACAGCAAGTTTTGGTATGTTGGGAGATATAATTATTGCTGAACCTAATGCCTATATTGCGTTTGCGGGTAAAAGAGTAATTGAACAAACATTGAAAAAGACAGTACCCGACGGTTCACAAGCGGCTGAGTATTTATTCCATAAAGGCTTATTCGACCCAATTGTACCACGTAATCCTTTAAAAGGTGTTCTGAATGAGTTATTTCAGCTACACGGTTTCCTTCCCTTGAATCAAGATTCAAAACAAAAAGATTAAAAAAAAAAAAATTGAAATTCTTCATTTTCAAATGGAAGTATAGCACTAGCTTCAGTTATTTTTCTTTGTAGTGAATACGCATTTAGTTCATTATAATGAAAAAAACAAAACTAAGAAGATGGTGTTTTCTTTGGGGACATCAGTTATAAGTGTAGTAAGAGTCAGAAGTTTTGGATAATGACTTTTTGCCCCGGATCCTTTTTTTATTCTACCTCTCTTCCTGATTAGGAATAAGCATCCCTCTATCGACAAGATAAAAAAGAATTTATTTCTCCTTCCGATAAATCCGCGAAAGAAAAATGATTTTCTCCGTCCATATTCATTATTCATATTTATTCATATATAGAACAACGAAAAATAGATAAAAAAAGATATCGAAAATAGAAAATAAAAAGAAAGAAGAAATCTCAAATCAAATAAAGAAAATAGAAATATTCAAATAACAAAGAAGAAGAATATAGAAGTTCTTTCTATTTAGCGAGAACCCCCGTTTTTCACTAGGAATTTGGATAAGATTGGTTCAAATTGGGAACTCATAAGAAACTCTTTTCTATCTTTACCTTTCAAAACGAAAGTTTTGAAAGGTAAAGATAGAAAGACGATGAAGATAAGGATGGGAGAAGAAGAATCCAATTTCTTAAAATTATTAAAAGGGATTATCATAAATATTCATGTCGAAAGAGGAATAGGTATACTTCATTGAGTTCTACATTTGTTTTTGTTATTGATTATGAAATACTTCATATTAATATTATCTTAATATTCTTTCTAATAGATTAATAGATAGACTTATTAGAAGATATATTTATAATTATAATTTCTAATAGGTACAAATATGAAATTGAGGTACCCATTCTATGATAGATTTGAACTTTCCCTCTATTTTTGTTCCTTTAGTGGGCCTAGTCTTTCCGGCAATCGCAATGGCTTCTTTATCTCTTTATGTCCAAAGAAATAAGATTGTCTAAATACGATGAAATCTCATCCATTTATTTCAACACTGGATCATCATACAGATACTCTTTTTTTAATGTAATATGGTAGGATATATGATATTTGGCCTTTCCGAAAACAAATGGAAGAGTTGTTTTGTTATGTATGCCGATGCATAATATACGCATTAATGCATGTATATGCGGTTATAGCTTAATCAATTAAATGATTCAATTCAAAATGATCAGCAAATCTTTTTTGAAAAATCTTTGAAATAGAAACTCAATGTATCTAACCAATTATTCCTAATGGTTCCTGTCGGAATGCTTCTAGTTGATGAAAGTTACTTCGGGATCAAGCAATCAAAGTCGAGTCAAACCCATTTGGGTTTATTCTCTCAATTCCAATCGAATGCAACTGGATCTAGTATAGTATGAACTGGCGATCAGAACATATATGGATAGAACTTATAACGGGGTCTCGAAAAACAAGTAATTTTTGCTGGGCCTGTATCCTTTTTTTAGGTTCACTAGGATTCTTAGTGGTTGGAACTTCCAGTTATCTTGGTAAAAATCTGATATCCGTATTTCCGTCTCAGCAAATCCTTTTTTTCCCACAAGGGATCGTGATGTCTTTCTATGGGATCGCAGGTCTATTCATTAGTTCTTATTTGTGGTGCACAATTTCATGGAATGTAGGTAGTGGTTATGACCGATTCGATAGAAAAGAAGGGATAATGTCCCTTTTTCGTTGGGGATTTCCTGGAAGAAATCGTCGCATCTTCCTTCGTTTCTTTCTGAAAGATATCCAATCAATCAGAATGGAGGTGAGAGAGGGTCTTTTTCCTCGTCGTGTCCTTTATATGGAAATCAGGGGTCAAGGAGCCATTCCCTTAACCCGTACTGATGAGGATTTGACTCCACGAGAAATTGAACAAAAAGCTGCCGAATTGGCCTATTTCTTGCGCGTACCTATTGAAGTATTTTGAAATGAACTGAAGAATAAATCTCAGCATAAGAGAAGGAACTTAATACATTTCAAAAGTGGGAAGACATATATGGAACAATATTAATAAAATCTAATAGAACTAATCAAATAAAATATAGAAAAAAAATAGATTAAGGAGAGTCTAAACTATTTGTACACAAAAACTATTTTTTATACGTATACACATGGCGTCTGGCTTCACTCTTTAGACTAGTAAAAAGTAAAAGGTCTAATAAGTAATAAGTATAGATTCATCAAATATTCTAAAATGTCTTTTGTTTTCGTAAAACATAATCCCTCTTTTTAGGCTTTTGAATTGATACCCTATCCCTGCGCTGCGGTTAGACAGTGAAATCTTTCAAATTCTAAATGGAAATAAAAGAATTAAAAAATTCGGTAGGGTTCGTCTTTAAATCCAAATTCTATTTGTTAGTTCAAATGGGTTTTCGAGTCTTCATCGAAAGGAATAAATGAAGGGGAAATCGGTTACAATTTGCTTAATTGTGATCTCTGGAATATGGAAAGAATATTTACTCTTTTTTTTTTCATTTTTTTTTCATTCGAAAAGAGCCTTTCTTGTATGTTCTATTCTAGATCCAAAGACTCAATTCTTACACAAAAACAAAAATAGTAAAAGATTCATAGGTTCGATACCTTATTCTTGTTAGAGTTATAGGCTCTTGTTATAGAATTCGTACTTCATAGAAATCTCAGATAGAATCGACCAATTAAACAGGTTTATTAACAATTCACATCAACGGATACAGAATGAAAAAAAAGAAAGCATTGGCTTCCCTCCCATATCTTGTGTCTATAATCTTTTTGCCCTGGTGGGTTTCTCTCTCATTTAAGAAATGTCTAGAAACTTGGGTTATTCATTGGTGGAATACTAGGCAATCTGAAATCCTTTTGAATGATATTCAAGAGAAAAATGTTCTAGAAAAATTTATGGAATTAGAAGAACTATTCCTGTTGGACGAGATGATAAAGGAGTATTCGGAGACACATATGCAAAGGCTTCGTATAGGAATGCACAAGGAAACAATACAATTGGTCCAAAGACAAAATGAATCTCATTTCCATATCATTTTGCATTTCTCTACAAATCTAATCTGTTTCGCTATTCTAAGTGGTTATTTTTTTCTGGGTAATGAAGAACTTTTCATTTTAAATTCTTGGATTCAGGAATTTCTCTATAACTTAAGTGATACAATCAAAGCTTTTTCGATTCTTTTAGTTACTGATTTATGGATCGGATTTCACTCCACCCATGGTTGGGAACTAATGATTGGTTCGATCTACAATGATTTTGGATTGGCTCAGAATGATCAGATTATATCTGGTCTTGTTTCCACTTTTCCAGTGATTCTAGATACAATTGTGAAATATTGGATTTTCCATTTTTTAAATCGTGTATCTCCTTCGCTTGTAGTAATTTATCATTCAATGAATGAATAATTCATTAGATCTTTTGATATCAATCAAATCAGAACTTTCTTCGTGTATCGTGTATAAAGAATGTATAAATAAATCATTTTTCATCTTACTTATTATTTCTATTTCTACCTTTTCAATTCAAGGTATTCATACTATATTCCACTAGTACAATTCTTTCAGTATAATCAATACAATGGCAAACTTGTGGATAGGGAATTCTACTAGCTACCTATCGAATTTATTGTATAAATTCCGGGGATCAATGATTGGACCATGCAAAATAGAAATACTTTTTCTTGGGTAAAAGAACAGATGACTCGATCCATTTATGTATCGATCATGATATATGTAATAACTCGAGCATCTATTTCAAATGCATATCCCATTTTTGCGCAGCAGGGTTATGAAAATCCACGAGAAGCAACTGGGCGAATTGTATGTGCCAATTGCCATTTAGCTAATAAGCCCGTGGATATTGAAGTTCCGCAAGCTGTACTTCCTGATACTGTATTTGAAGCAGTTGTTCGAATTCCTTATGATATGCAACTGAAACAAGTTCTTGCTAATGGTAAAAAAGGAGCTTTGAATGTAGGAGCTGTTCTTATTTTACCCGAGGGATTCGAATTAGCCCCCCCCGATCGTATTTCTCCCGAAATGAAAGAAAAGATGGGCAATCTTTCTTTTCAGTTTTATCGTCCTAATAAAAGAAATATTCTTGTGATAGGTCCTGTTCCCGGTCAGAAATATAGTGAAATCGTCTTTCCTATTCTTTCCCCCGACCCTGCTACGAAAAAAGACGTTCACTTCTTAAAATATCCCATATATGTAGGTGGGAACAGAGGGAGGGGTCAGATTTATCCTGATGGTAGCAAGAGTAACAATACAGTTTATAATGCTACATCCGCTGGTATAGTAAGCAGAATAGCACGTAAAGAAAAAGGGGGATATGAAATAACCATAGTTGATGCATCAGAAGGACGTCAAGTGGTTGATATTCTACCTCCAGGACCAGAACTTCTTGTTTCAGAAGGTGAATCCATCAAGCTCGATCAACCATTAACAAGTAATCCAAATGTAGGAGGTTTTGGTCAGGGAGACGCAGAAATAGTGCTTCAAGATCCATTACGAGTCCAAGGCCTTCTGTTCTTCTTGGCATCTGTGATTTTGGCACAAATCTTTTTGGTTCTGAAAAAGAAACAGTTTGAAAAGGTTCAGTTGTACGAAATGAATTTCTAGATCTAGAGATTCCTTAAAATAAAGTTGGTAAAAGTGACAAATTCTTGTTGATCGATAGAATGATATATGATTCAAAAAATTCTATAAGTCTTTTCTTTGTTTTTTTTTTTTTTTATACTTTTTTACTCTTTTTTCTTTTGCGGGATGTCTGAAACTCATTACTTGTATACCATTCCTAATTATAGGAAATAAGTATACAAATACAAAGGAATAGAATACAAGGCAAGGACGGGAAAAATGAAAGTAAAAAAGATTTCTATTTATAGAAAGTATTCTTATTCT